ATTCAACGGTTTCAATAAATCCCCTACAATAGTTCGTCTTGAACTAGATCTAGAACTACCCTCAACGGTTTGTGTAGCCATAAATCCTATTTTATATTCATTGAGATCTGTTGACTTTGTATACCATTCCGTTGTAAATAAATGATCTTAGCATAGATCCATTGTAGTCTTGAAACTATATAATAATGGAAACAGCAACACTAGTTGCCATCTTTATATCTGGTTTACTTTTAAGTTTTACTGGGTACGCCTTATATACTGCTTTTGGGCAACCCTCTCAACAACTACGAGATCCATTCGAGGAACACGGAGACTAGTTGAAGTAATGAGCTTCCCAATATTGGAAGGCTCGTTACTTTCAATTCAGATACAGAAAAATCATTTCGTCTTTTTAGTTGGAACTTTAGGGGGTTCCCGAAAAAAGATAGCGAAAAAAATTATTCCTAGGGTTGAGACTAAGAGGAATGTATAAACCAAAGCTTCCATAGATTCGATCGTGGTTTACAATTATAGCTTCCATACCTGTTTATTTGAGATCGTCTCCCGGATAAATAAAAAGCAAGAGCAAGGCAAGAGTCAAAGAAAAGACAGCGATTCAAATTAATATTTTTTGGGTATCCTATCAAATCCCAAAACTAACTACAAAAAAAGAAAATATATATATATTGTATCAGACTACTTGTCTTTTTGTAGTAGGATCTCCAAGTTTTTGGAATGCTCCAAATTCCACTTGAGCATCCAAATCTGGGTCAATACCAGCAAAAACATCCCTGAACAAGGTTCTAGCACCATGCCAAATGTGTCCGAAGAAGAAGAGCAAAGCAAATGAAGCATGTCCAAAAGTAAACCAACCCCTCGTACTGCTACGAAAAACACCATCGGATTTCAAAGTAGCACGATCTAATTCAAAAATTTCACCCAATTGAGCACGTCTAGCATATTTTTTCACAGTAGCAGGATCACTATAACTGACTCCATTGAGTTCACCGCCATAGAACTCAACAGTTACACCTACCTGTTCGACACTATATTTCGATTCTGCCCTTCTAAAAGGAACATCGGCTCTAACAATTCCGTCTCCGTCTACCAAAACAACCGGAAACGTTTCAAAAAAAGTAGGCATACGACGTACAAAAAGTTCACGCCCTTCTTTATCTCTAAAGATAGGGTGTCCTAACCAACCAACAGCTATTCCATCCCCGTTATCCATTGAACCCGCTCTGAACAATCCCCCTTTTGCCGGATTATTGCCGATGTAATCATAAAAAGCTAATTTGTCAGGAATTTTAGACCAAGCTTCAGATAAACTTTGCTTTTCAGCTAGCCCAGCACGAACTCTTCGATATATTTCTTGTTGGAAGTATCCTTGATCCCATTGATAACGAGTGGGACCAAATAATTCAATCGGAGTAGTTGCTGATCCATACCACATAGTTCCAGCAACTACAAAAGCTGCAAAAAAGACAGCAGCAATACTACTGGAAAGGACGGTTTCAATATTTCCCATGCGTAATCCTTTATATAGACGTTGGGGCGGACGGACACTAAGATGGAATAAACCCGCCAATATGCCCAAAGTTCCTGCTGCAATATGATGAGAAGCTATTCCTCCCGGAACAAAAGGATCAAAACCTTCCACACCCCATGCTGGATTTACAGCTTGTACCCTTCCCGTTAGTCCATAAGGATCGGATACCCATATTCCGGGACCGTATAATCCTGTTACATGAAATGCGCCAAAACCAAAGCAAGCCGCCCCTGAGAGAAATAAATGAATTCCAAAAATCTTGGGCAAATCCAAAGAGGGTTTTCCTGTACGTTCATCACAAAAAATTTCTAGATCCCAATACACCCAATGCCAAATAGCTGCTAAAAAGCACAAGCCAGAAAACACAATATGTGCACCAGCTACACCTTCGTAACTCCAAATACCCGGATTCGTTAGAGTCCCCCCTGTAATACTCCAACCACCCCATGAATTGGTTATTCCTAAACGAGTCATGAAGGGTATAACGAACATACCCTGCCTCCACATTGGATCAAGAACAGGGTCAGAAGGATCAAAAACCGCTAATTCGTATAGAGCCATTGAACCGGCCCAACCAGCAACCAGAGCTGTATGCATTATATGGACAGAAATTAAACGGCCAGGATCATTCAATACGACCGTATGAACACGATACCAAGGCAAACCCATAGAAATACCCCCTTTTTTTTTTTCAATTAAAAATAGACGCTATGTAACTTTATTGTACTGTAAAAAAACTATACTATGGACCTTATTTTACTTTTTTAGTGTATTATCTCAGGGAAAGGATTAATACTTGTTCTATTCTTTTAGTAAGAATATCTTTTAATAATAATGGAACAATTTGCTTCGTAGCAAGAAAAAGAAGCAGATTTATTCTACACCCGATAAGTACCAATACGCAATGGTAGGACATTTAAAGCATTTTATATGAGTAACTCCATCTAGATTTGTTCATCATCCAAAAGAAAAGACCTATTTGTAACAAATTTCCTTTATTCATTCTGTCTTCCTTTTTTATGAACTTTTTTTTTTATTTTAATCTCTGGATAAAATATGATAAAAGATAAAATATTGGTAAGACAATAAACCTATTTTTACGCTTTCACATCAAAGTTAGATATAGTACTTCATTTTTCTTTCGTTTAATGCCTATTGGTGTTCCAAAAGTACCTTTTCGAAATCCTGGAGACGAAGATATATCATGGCTTGACGTATAGTGCGACTTGTCAGATCTATTTGGTTATATGGTATTTCCCCGTTCTCTTTCCCGATTGAGATATCCTCTCTTTCGCCCAAGAAAGATTGATTGAATCATCAAAAATTTGGAGCGTGAAATGCAATGCAAGGAAGAAAATTAGAAGAAAATGAAATCTATTTTTTAGGGGGTATTAGCAATTAGACTAATTTATGGTTACTTTGGTCCCAACAATCAAATGAAATATCCAGGCTCCGTTTATAAAAAACCAATTGGTAATATATCTATGATTTTTAGTTAATATCATATGCATTTTGTATTAAATTCTATTTATATAATATTTGATTTCAAATTTATAATATAAACAGAAGTGATCTCAAACTTTTAATAAATTGAGTAATATGATGAATGCATTGAATATTGAATATTTTGTAGGAGACATGAAATAAATTTGAATTGAAAAAGAAAAAGGAAGTCGTAGCAAAAAGACGTAGTATTCGTATATTTGGCCTATATATGTAAATCAAAACCGGTCAGATCGTTACTCGGAGTAGAGCATAAACCTAAAAGAATTCAATAAGACCATTCAGGAACAAGAAAATTACATCGTAATTTGGATTGAATTCCGATGAAAGAATACATCAATGAGAAGTTAGTCCGAAAAGGTTAAAAGTTTAGTGAATTTTTTTTTCTTTTTTTTTATAAAAGAAAAAAAAACTAGAATCTACACATTGATTATTTTTTTTTTTTTTCGCGATGTGTATTGAACCGTATGCGTTAAAAGATGCATGTGCGGTTCCGAGGGAATACAATTTTTTCTCACTCAACCGACTTTATCGAGAAAGAATACTTTTTTTAGGACAAGAAGTGGATACCGAGATCTCGAACCAACTTATTAGTCTTATGGTATATCTTAGTCTAGAGGATGATACCAAGGATTTGTATTTGCTTATAAACTCTCCCGGCGGATGGGTAATACCTGGATTAGGTATTTATGATACTATGCAATTTGTGCAACCGGACGTACAAACAATATGCATAGGATTAGCCGCTTCAATGGGATCTGTTATTCTGGTCGGAGGAGAAATTACCAAACGTCTAGCATTCCCTCACGCTTGGCGCCAATGAGTTTTTTTTTTTTTTTGCGATAAAAAAGAATAAAAAAGAAAAGAAGGCAAGACTATGCCTTCGCGATATAGGAGATATGAATATTAAGTAATAATAGCATGGCACTTCGAATTCGATATGAAATTCTTTTTTTTTTTTTTTTTTTCAAAAGCGTTAACTTATGTATCGAAAAAGTAGTATGAGATAAAGGGCAGTTCCTGTTTTATCTGATATATCAGGAGACCTTTTCAGCGTCACAAACTTTTTTGTTTTCACACCGAAAAACTCTTAACAATATATATATTATTCTGAAAGAATACGAAAAAAAAAAAAGAAACTTTGGGATTGCTAAATAACAGAGGAAATAAAAAAAAATATATATATAAAGCAACGGAACCGTCGTAGTATTTTTTTTACTACTTAAAATTAAAAAAGAAGGGTGGTTATTGGATCATTTACCTATGTGAATATGATAGACCTTATAAATTTATTTTCTATTTCGTCAATGTAAGGTAAAAAAAGAAATAAAAGTCAATTCCATTGTAGAGCCGTATGCAATGTGTCAAATATGCCCGTACGGTTGTTCAATTTTCTCTTTTTTCTATCTTTTTATTATATTTTTTTTATATTATTCTTTCGAGATAAAAGAATAATTTATTATGTTATTTCATCAGGGTAATGATCCATCAACCTTATAGTTCTTTTTATCGTACATCCACAAGAGATTTTATCCTGGAAGCGGAAGAACTGCTGAAGCTGCGCGAAACCCTCACAAAGGTTTATGTACAAAGAACGGGCCAATCCTTATGGGTTGTTTCCGAAGACATGGAAAGAGATGCTTTTATGTCAGCAACCGAAGCCCAAGCTTACGGACTTGTTGATCGTGTAGTGGTTGAATAAAAATAAGAAAGATTTTACGCAAGTATGCAATTTGATTTTTTATCTTCTTGCCGGGGTTAATACAATATTCTAAAAATTTTATGAATACATTAATAAAAAACGATTCATAATTATCGGGTTAGGATCGATCTAAACCATCCCATTCTGTATATGATTCAATATGCCAACTATTAAACAACTTATTAGAAACACACGAGAGCCAATCAAAAATGTTACGAAATCCCCCGCTCTTGGGGGATGTCCTCAGCGACGAGGAACATGTACTAGGGTGTATGTGCGACTCGTTCAGATCATGGACTGGTCCAAAAGAAATGATCCAGTATAAGTGATCAATAGCGGTGATATAGGATAGAATGTAAGAAGACCATTCATTATACGAAAAATAAAAATATCTAAAAAGGATATATCATATCTTTCTATTGCGGTATCAAATTAATTTATGGTTGACATTGTTACAAATCCAATCACTTACACATCTAATTTAAGATGAGAAAGAATTCCCCATTGATAGCAAATGGTATTCATTAAGCAGGGAAATGCTATTTAAAAAGCAGAAAGATTATACCCTTAACTCTACTCTTGACTCCTGCAAGAACGGACTAACAAGGTCAGCTATTCAGCTAATCTTCATAATTAAATAAAATACCGTTACTGTATAAGTAGGTCTCCTTGTGAAAGACCTATTACTGGATAATGATAGGTAGAGCCAAAGAGTGTGAACTGTACAAGTTAACAATAGCATTGATTAAATGAAATGAGGGAAGAGGCTCCGGTGTATAGAGAGGACCTCGCCGTTAAGAAGCAACCATAGAAACGAAGGAAACCACTATACCTAGTTCTATTTACTACTTTTTTTTATTATTTTTTTTGATACCTAGTATCAATACAATTTCTTATTTCGAGGTGAGAAGCCTAGAAATAAATCGTGGTCAGGAAGGTTATAGTAGCAAAAGCCGTTGGAATTTTTATTTTATACACCGGAAGAATCCGTTTTGTTATTAATAGACTAGGAAAGGGAAAGGAAATAACTGAAAGAAAAGAAATCAATTAGTTATTCATCAAAGTTTCATTTATTAAATGACTAGAATTAAACGAGGATATATAGCTCGAAAACGTAGAACCAAAATTCGTTTATTTGCATCAAGTTTTCAAGGGGCTCGTTCAAGACTTTCTCGCACTATTACTCAACAGAAAATAAGAGCTTTGGTTTCGGCTCATCAAGATAAAGGTAGACAAAAAAGAGATTTTCGTCGTTTGTGGATCACTCGGATAAATGCATTAATTCGAGCCAATAAACTATATGATAGTTATAGTAGATTAATACACAATCTGTACAGGGGACAGTTGCTTCTTAATCGTAAAATACTTGCACAAATAACTATATTAAATAGGAATTGTCTTTATATGATTTCCAATGAGATTTTAAAAGAAAAAAAAAGGTTGCAAGGAATCCAGTGTAATGTTTTAAACGAAGTTCCTGGTGAGTGAATTTGGGAAGGTAGAGTATAAATTAGTATGCTAAAATAGGCTACAATATGGTTATTCTAAAGTCGTCACAATGAACAAACACGTTCAAGAAAAAAAATTATTCTTATTCCAAAATTTTTTTAACTTTTTCTTACGACACAACAATAAAATCTTAATTTCCAAATTTTTTGAACAAAAAGTAAATTCGCATTTTTAGTCGGATTGAAGTTTTATTTTGATTCAATTGAAGAGCAAGCCTATTTCTTTTTAATTCTAAGATTAGTAGTTCTAGGAGTCGACTCGTTTCTTTCAAATCGTTTCTCATTATTAAGAAAAGGTAACAAAGATAAAATACGAGCTTGTTTTATAGCAATAGTAATTAATCGTTGTTGTTTTAAGGTCAATCTATTCACTCGCCTAGATAATATCTTTCCTTGTTCACTAATAAATCGACTAATTAAACTCATATTTCTATAATCAATTCGATCCCCCGATACAATCGGGGGCAAACGCCTACGAAAAGATCGCTTAGATTTCAGAAAGATCCGCTTGGATTTATCCATGGTTTTTTTATTCCTTGTCCTGAAAATCTTAATTCTATTTTGATCGTATCAGAAATAATTTCGAATTAAAAAAAAATGGTTTATTTTCTATTTAAATAAATATAGGATCCTTATATATAATTTTTGTTCTATAAATAATATATTATAATTGTTATATATAATATGTCTTTTTTCATTTTCCTTGGAAAGCAAGGTGGACGCGCGAACGGTCGGTTAGATCTATTTATTTCTTTATCTCCCCATGAATCGTATGTTTGTAACAAAAGGTACAGAATTTTCTCAATTCCAATCGACTGGACGTATTATGTCGATTTTTTTGAGTAATATATCGGGAAATGCCCGTTGATTCCTTATTAACGCGATTTCGAACACAACAGGTACATTCCAAAATAATCGTTACTCTGGCATCTTTACCCCTGGCCATGAACCTCCTTTGGATTTTTGATTGACTCAACTGTTCTATTTTTCCATTTTCCGATCCGAAGCGAAGAAGAAAGGAAAGAAAAAGATGGAAGTTGCTAAATTGACATCCAATTATGAAAGATTTCGTTGCAATCTATCAATATAGTAAGTAATAATAAGTAATATAATGATTTCTAACTCTATACTTATAATTTATAATTGCTGTACAATATTTCATTTTTCAGTGAATTATCTTGTATGATATTGTTGTCACCGCTATTCCATTTTCTTTCTCACGCTATTATTAATTAATTGAATTTTGGTCCCGGAACCCCGGTTTCACTAGGGCGAATCCGCTTTTATTCTTTTCTAATTTATTTGAATTATAAAAAAAGAAGAGTAAGGAAGGGGATTAGGCGCAGATATTTGATTGTAGCTCTAATTTTCTTCGCCCCTTCGCGTCTCACTTACTATAATGAAAAAAAGGGGAATATTAAGGCATCTGGAAATAAACGATTGATCTCTATCAATAAACCTGCTAAAGAGCCAAACCATAGAGTACTTACTACCGGTGCCACGGAAAGGTATGTTTTTAGATCTCGCATTTAAAATCCTCCTGCTTTTTTTGTGATTTTATTCTAATTTGTAATACATAATAGTATTACATATATGCCCAGATGTGTATATGTAGTTAATGGTTGACACTTGTATTTCTACGCGGAATCTCTAATGCAGATTGAAATGTACAACAATTCGGTAAATATTCCTTTTCTTAAAACAAAAAAAAAAAGGTTCCGTTCTGTCTGAGAATTCCCGAAAAATAGTCATTTTTTTTTTTACAGTTTCATTTTTTTTTACTACGTATATAATATAAGTCTATTATTCTATGTTATATGATATGAGACTAAAAAAAATAAGAAATGACAAGTTAGTAGATCAATGAAAGAAATAAAGATGTGGAAAAGAAGACAGGGATTCTCTACAATGACACTGTAGACCAATTGAAAGGGATGTAGCGCAGTTCGGTAGCGCGTTTGTTTTGGGTACAAAATGTCACGGGTTCAAATCCTGTCATCCCTACCTGTTACTTATCTTATGAGCAGTAACAAGGGGTCAATTGATATTGATTAAAATTTGATATACATAAGCAATCTTTAATTTTATTATTTATGCTAGTATATATATATTCAAGACAGGTTGGGTCACAAACTATTTATTGTGATAATAAAACGCTCTTAGTTCAGTTCGGTAGAACGTGGGTCTCCAAAACCCAATGTCGTAGGTTCAAATCCTACAGAGCGTGATTAGATTCTTCTTATTTTTGTTTTGTTGAAAATAAAACTGAAATAATTGAACAGCAATTTGACCTCCTGTACATTAAAGAAAGCAGGAGGTCAATCAAAAAAAAGAGATGTTAATTAATCAAAGGTCCAATTGATCGCCACGTCTGTATTGTAAATATGCAGTTACGAATAATCCAGCCAAAGTAATAGGAATTAGACCTAAGACGATTCCAAATAGAAAGACTTCAATCATTTCAATTTCTTTGAAAGGTGAAAAAGAGAGGTAATATTTATCCTTAGAATATGGGAACGATAACAGAAGGATTTTGTTATGAATTGTTCATTCAATTAATTTCAAATAAGTCGTATCTTGTTCAGACCGATAAATAGAGCTGCGGTTATAGTCAAAGCTGCTAGTAGAAAGCCGAAATAACTAGTTATAGTAAGCATGAAGAGACTAAATGAAATATATTCTTTTTATACATATGTTTATAAAGCACTTCCTTCAATTTTGAAAATCAAAAATAAGAGTATAAACAAAAATACCAATTGAAAGTTTTTGATTCATCAATTATTCTAATTATAGACGACGAACCTAACAAAAATAGAATAACATAGTTAAGAAATCAATTCATCATTTGTGACATCTATCCATCTCTAAATTTCGAACCAACAGATTCATTGAGCAACCCTTGAGTTGAATAAACTAATAACCAGCATCTAAAATATATTCATAATTTTCTATATATACTAATATATATAGAAAATTATGAATATATTTAAAATAATTATAAAAAAGTAATAATAGTTGTTTTATAACTTCATTAAAAAACGAAACTTTCTTTTTATCGATATGGGATAAAATTGCAAAATCTTTTATTTTTATTTGGATCTTTTTATTATTGTATCGACAAATTCTTTTTTTTTTTTCTTATTTTAGAACAACGAGTGATCTTAGCTTATAGCGAAAATGCATGTTTTTACTTTAAATTGAACTTATTAAATTGAGTAGTTGGTTCATTCACAGAATCTCTCGAATGAAAAGAAAAAAAAATAAAATGATCACTCAAAACTACTTTTTACATTTTGTCTTTCGATATTAAAAAGCCCAGCCTTGGAATTAGGTCACGAAAGAACCTTTTCCTTGGATCTAATATAACAATGCGTAGGTTGCTGATTTTTATTTATTCGTTGTTCTCTTTCTTTCCTTGAATACTAATACTGTCCATAATATTTTTACCTGATCCTCAGTTTATAGTCCCAAGCTAATAATAGATAAAACTTTTAGATTATTATATATTATCTTTCAAGTACTACTACAGGAACTTTAAGAATTCTCTTTTTAGAAATTATTTATTGACCGGTACAAATTTTACAGTTACAAGCAACAAGAAAAGAAAAAAGAAATTCTCTACTACTCCATTTCAAGACTAATTGTGAAATTTCGTTGCTGTGTCAGAAGAAGGATAGCTATACTGATTCGGTATACTCTAAAGAAACCCTTGGTACATTATTGACGCTCTCACAAAGATTCGATTTCATTAAATGGAAA